AACGGTTCTACCAATTGATACCTTTCCACAAATAATTGAAATTCGATTTCATGATCTGTATCTTCAATTTTTGGAAACTTATAAAGTTCTTCTGTCAAACCCTGATTAATGAACCTACAAAATCCTTCAAATTGGATCTGATTAAATGCAGGTATTGTAGACATTGCCTCATTTGCATCCCCGAGCATTTTGAATTTCCCATTTATCAAAAAATCCCATTCTATTATTAAGTACATTCTTCATCGAATTAGATCGACGATCTAGCACTGATGGAATTTCTATTCTGTTTACTGAATCACATGAAATTTTACCCAACTCCATAGTTGGAATGAAATGGATCAACTCCGTATGAACGGAGGAATAAAGAGAATTTTCTACTGAAATTGGAAGTTGCAATAGATCCAACATTGATAAAACAAGCCTAGAAACAGAATTCTGTCACTTAGACTTATTAAGGTCATAGGGTTTTATATAGAATAGCAAAACAAAAATAAAATGATTCAAATTAGACCATTATTATTTATACCATTATTATGATATTACATATTCGAATTTGAGAAAAATCAAAAGATTCGGCATTTGGGAGACAAAGACAAAAAAATCAGATCGAATCCGTTTTTTTAGCACTTAATGGCCTTTAGGTTAGGGATTTCCTTGTTCAAAAAATGATTCACAGAGAAGAGAGATATTTGTACTTTACTGATTTTTGAGTAGAATATGATTTGAAGTGGATAAGAAGAATTGCATTTATTAAACACGTATGCAGATAGCTATAATATCCGATTTCTCTTTTCTTGCCGGTCCTATTCGGGATAGCCCCGGTCGTGCTCTATCAAAAGAGCATTTCGATTCAATGCAAAATTGAAGTGAAGTAGGATCATTTTATGAGAATTCTCTATCGACAACATATCTAAATAATAGATATCTCTAGAACAATTTATGTTCTGGGGTTTACATATACTCATATGTTTTGTTATAATTGAAATTGAGAAGGGTTTTTTGATTGAAAAAATCAATACTGATAAGTTCTGTCTCAATTTGTATTTTCTTATGTCATTAGGAAAACCCAATTGAAGATTCAAATCCCCAATCGTTCGTGAATTCGAAGTAAGGAGAAAATAGTTAATGGTTCCAATTTGTTTTGTCGGCTGAAAATACACATTTGATTTCTCAGCGAGAGAATGGTTTTAGCATTGTGTATTTTCAGATACTATACAATCAATGGAAGGGATGGATCAAATCCAATCAAAAGTGGGTCCTTTTTTAGGAAAAAAAAGATTAAGGAAAACGGGAGTCAAAATGCAAGTACAATAAAAATTCAGAAATCCGGGAAAATTTGCATCTATTTTGTATCCTTTTGGCGGCATGGCCGAGTGGTAAGGCGGGGGACTGCAAATCCTTTTTCCCCAGTTCAAATCCGGGTGTCGCCTGATCAACAAAAAACTCGAAATCTCTTCTTTTCTTCTAAGAACGCGCAGAATTCTTCCCGGTAGAAGCAGAGTAAACTGACTCTTGATACTTTGTTTGATTCTAAGCATGTGGTTTGAAGGTTTTCTAAAAGAAAAGATTGTAAATACTCAGGATTCAAGGAAATAGTCTAATCAACTGGTAGAGGGGCTATCAAGACTTCATGATTCCCTTCTATTATTCTATTACTAAGGGAATTCTAATGACTGGATCTTGAATCAGATTGTAGAGCCTGATGGGAAACTCAATTATTAATTAATAGTTTTGAAAAGGGGCGCAAGTTGCTTTCTATACGACGGACTCGCGAGAATCTCTCAGCGGTCGGGTATCCAATCAATAGGCGATTGGATGGAAAATTGACTTTTATAGATTTATAAAAAGGGGGCAAAAGGAAAGAATTTATTTTCGGCAACCCCGAGCCAGCCCCCTGTTTCACAGCGATAATCGGGAAAGGGGGTACGGATTAGATCAAATGGGGAAATAGAGGTCTGGAATAGACAGTGATTTCTCTTTTTTAGAGATTTGTCCCCTTCTGTTTTTACTTACGAAGGTCAACAAAACAACAAAAGAATAGGCCTTATTATTCTTATTCCTACATGTTCCCATTTCCTTGGGATGTTCCTACGTATTTTGTTTGTGTTTAATCTTTCCCGATTCGAAATCCTAATCAATTTATTGGATTGTTTTCTCAATAGTGTTGAGTCAGAATCCCTTTTGACTCTGCGCCACTGATTCCACTATTATTAGTGAGGAATAATGGAAAAATTCCTTCGTATTTATAGAGATAGGGGACATAATTTGCATGGATATAGTAAGTCTCGCTTGGGCTGCTTTAATGGTAGTCTTTACATTTTCCCTTTCACTCGTAGTGTGGGGAAGAAGTGGGCTCTAGAAGTACTACTAATTGAGTTGAGGAATCAAACCGTATCAATTGTTTTATAGATCGTTCTGCAACGCGTTTTGAACTATTCAATGAAATTTAAAATCAAAACTCTGAATTTCGAATCCCATGGACTCCGATGAAATAATCTAGGATCTCAATCATACTCTTTCAACCAAAGAGATATTTCGGCGATTTCCATGTTTGTATTTCGAAACGAAAGGGATTCAGATGATTGGAAATTTATTCCAACCTAAACTTCTTCCGAAATTTTCTATTTCAATCAATGGAATGGGCTCTTACTATCTTTATAGATGGATACTGAGTGGATACTGAGAAAGGCCGAACCTTTTTTTTTGATTTCTTTCCCTCTTTACTGTTCAAAGAAGAAGTTGTTTTGTTAAGTCTATACGCGCTTTCTATGAGAATAGATATAGACTATCAGAATAGATATAGAGATAGTGGGTTGTCTAATGAGAGAGCAATAATAAGATCTTTCCTTGGGCGAGTTGCATATCATGGTTCGGGCGTTCAAAATCGGCGAGGTTTCCTCTTCTTAGGGAAAGGGAGGGGATTCGAATCCTAAGATAAGAATTATTTCAGATTGATCTGAACAAATAGATGTAGCAAATTGGGTATTAGGTCAATTCGACCCAATAGATCGAATTCCTATACACCTATTTGATAGGAAGAGAATAGTGTAAATTGATCGATAGAAATTTAAGCCCTTATCTTTATTCTAGATTGCAACTTTATAGATTTTATACACTAAGAGATAGCTAGTATAGTAGAAAGAAAGATTCATCGATTTCTACCATACTAGCTATCTCTTAGAATACTGCCGATTCTAGTCCGCTCATTTTATTTAAGTTAAGACGTGAAATTGGAATCCTTTTGATTTGACTTCGTCCATTTTTGATAAGAACTCAGAAGGAAAGTTTCATTCAAATGAATTTTCAAATTCAATTGAATCAATCATTTTGACTGACTGTTTTTACGTAAATGATAAGTAGAAAAGCAGTAGGAACTAGAATGAATAGTGCAGTCGCAATAAATGCAAGAATATTTACTTCCATAATCTCATCGGTTTTTTTACTTCGCAATAACTCGGGATTTAATCCCCTAGAGATGATAAACCTTTCGTCTGGAAATTCAATGAATTACCTCTCGATGATCTTGAATCGGATCAAGATCATGAATAACAATATCTGATCTATCAAATCAATTCGTCGTCGAGACTTGAATAGTATAACATAGGAAGTTCTTTTATCCATACCGAATCCAAATTTGGATTCCTGATTCAATCAATCCAAAATTCCTTTATTTATCATCCCTTTCCTTGTTTTTTTCTATAACCTGCCTTGCGTCTTCCTTGGACAATCAGTTGATGAAGGATCATCAGATTGCCCTTTCACCTCGATTAATCACATAGTTACAAACCTAAACAAACAAGAAAAGCGAAATGGAAAAAAAGAGTTAAGTTCCAAACTCCCTTTTTGACTGTGATTTTTTGGAAGATAAAGAAGTTTGAAAAAGACGAGGCCGGTAGAAAAGATCTAATATTCCTCAAATTCATTATTTGAATTTTAAGGGGTTGGGATTTCTTCGCGGGCCCTTCAAATGAAAACAAAATGGAAAATATAGTAGTAGGAAAGAAAAAAAGAAATAAAGACTCTTTTTTTCTTTGGGAATGAAAGTATGCCCCCGACCCCCTTTACTAGTTCATCGACAGGGACAAATGAATTGATGTATTTATTGGATATTGGATCCGTCGGGACTGGCGGGGCTCGAACCCGCAGCTTCCGCCTTGACAGGGCGGTGCTCTAACCAATTGAACTACAATCCCAGGGAAATAAGGGATCTAGCAGAAAATGGGATTCTTTTTTATCTTCGTATGGGGTATTTCTGAAGGGTTATACCATCTCATGGTAGATTGGCGAATTTTTGGGCCGAGCTGGATTTGAACCAGCGTAGACATATTGCCAACGAATTTACAGTCCGTCCCCATTAACCGCTCGGGCATCGACCCAGGAAGAAGCCGTTTTAGGCTTATTGGGAATCCATGATCAACTTCCTTTCGTAGTACCCTACCCCCAGGGGAATTCGAATCCCCGTTGCCTCCTTGAAAGAGAGATGTCCTAGACCACTAGACGATGGGGGCCAACTTGCCTAACTGCCCTCATACTATGATCATAGTATGATCCGTTTTTTGAAATTGTCAATAGAATGAAATGATATGATTAGATCCGAGGGATCTTTCCGTTTTTCAGAATTGTATCCAATTTTTGGATTCGTCATTCATATTCATGAATCGTTCATTAGAATCGACATTCTCTATATAAATCTACTAAAATAAATCTAGAAACTAAATCTAGTAAGCGGGATCCAGAAGTTATCGAAAATTTTGTCTAAGACTTTAGTTCAACTTGAAACAATTCTAAACTTGCTAGGCAAAACCATTTGATTATTCAAAAATCAGCCACTAGGAGTCTACTACATATACTTATGTATATAATAGATGTGCATTTTATCTACATAGTAACTCATTCGGGAATTAAATTAAATAAGGCCCCTTTAACTCAGTGGTAGAGTAACGCCATGGTAAGGCGTAAGTCATCGGTTCAAATCCGATAAGGGGCTTTTCTTTTTTCAT